GTTCCTGTAGCTTACACTCAAAGCATGGCACTGAAGATGCCAAGACGGTAACTACATAATATTCCCCAGGAACAAAAGACTTAGTCCTAACCTTACCGTTAGTTTATGCTGAATACATACATGCAAGTATCTGCGCCCCAGTGTAAATGCCCCTAATCTCTTGCTAAGATGAACGGAGCAGGCATCAGGCACGATCAACATTAGCCCAAGACGCCTTGCCCAGCCACACCCCCACGGGTACTCAGCAGTAGTTGACATTAAGCAATAAGCGTAAGCTTGACTTAGTTACAGCAGCCATTAGGGCCGGTAAATCTTGTGCCAGCCACCGCGGTCATACAAGAGGCCCAAATTAACCGTATCCGGCGTAAAGTGTGGTACTGTCAGTATCACAATAACTAGAATCGAAATGTAACTGAGCTGTCATAAGCCTAAGATACATGTAAGCCCCTCCCAAAAGTGATTCTAGCCCTCACGATTGACCAAGTCCACGAAAGCTAGGGCACAAACTGGGATTAGATACCCCACTATGCCTAGCCCTAAACCCCGATGCTTACCCCACTAAAGCATCCGCCCGAGAACTACGAGCACAAACGCTTAAAACTCTAAGGACTTGGCGGTGTCCTAAACCCCCCTAGAGGAGCCTGTTCTATAATCGATACCCCACGATTCACCTAACCTCCCCTTGCCAAAGCAGCCTACATACCGCCGTCGCCAGCTTACCTCCTATGAGAGTGTTAAAGTGAGCAAAATAGCCTCAACTGCTAACAAGACAGGTCAAGGTATAGCCAATGGGAAGGAAGAAATGGGCTACATTTTCTAATATAGAAAATCACACACGAAAGGGAGTATGAAACTGCTCCCCGAAGGCGGATTTAGCAGTAAAGTGAGACAAAAAAGCCCGCTTTAAGTCGGCCCTAGGACACGTACATACCGCCCGTCACCCTCCTCATGAGCTACAAGCACCTAATAACTAATACCTCTTACAGCTAAAGATGAGGCAAGTCGTAACAAGGTAAGTGTATCGGAAGATGTACTTAGCATACCAAGACGTAGCTATAACAAAAGCATTCAGCTTACACCTGAAAGATATCTGCCATATCCACCCAGATCGTCTTGATGCCCCACTCTAGCCCAATCTACACCCAAACGCCTAAATTAACAAACTAACCCATTACCTTAAATTAAAACATTCTCCAACCTTAGTATAGGCGATAGAAAAGTATCATCGGCGCCATAGAGATCCGTACCGTAAGGGAAAGATGAAATAACAATGAAAACTCCAAGCAAAAAACAGCAAAGATAAACCCTTGTACCTTTTGCATCATGATTTAGCAAGAACAACCAAGCAAAGCGAACTTAAGTTTGCCTTCCCGAAACCCAAGCGAGCTACTCACAAGCAGCTACATATGAGCGAACCCGTCTCTGTAGCAAAAGAGTGGGATGACTTGTTAGTAGAGGTGAAAAGCCAACCGAGCTGGGTGATAGCTGGTTGCCTGTGAAATGAACCTAAGTTCCCCTTTGACTGCTTCCCTATGGACACCATAGCCACTCGCATAGATCAGCCAAAAGCTATTCAAAGGAGGTACAGCTCCTTTGAAGAAGGATACAACCTGCAATAGCGGATAAGACTTTTCCCCCAAAACAACTGTGGGCCTTCAAGCAGCCACCAACAAAGAGTGCGTCAAAGCTCTAACACCAAAAAAATCCACAAAACAACACGACTCCCTCCCCACTAACAGGCTAATCTATCCCGATAGAAGAATTTATGCTAAAATGAGTAACTAAGGGACTCCCCCTCTCAAGCGCAAGCTTACATTTCCCCCATTATTAACAGATCCAGATATCTAGACTTAAACAAGACCAAGTATCAAATCCACCCTGTTAACCCAACCCAGGAGCGCCCCCTAGAAAGATTAAAATCTGTAAAAGGAACTAGGCAAACCATAGGCCCGACTGTTTACCAAAAACATAGCCTTCAGCAAAGCCAAGTATTGAAGGTGATGCCTGCCCAGTGACACATGTTTAACGGCCGCGGTATCCTAACCGTGCAAAGGTAGCACAATCAATTGTCTCATAAATCGGGACTTGTATGAATGGCTAAACGAGGTCTCAACTGTCTCTTACAGATAATCAGTGAAATTGATCTTCTCGTACAAAGGCGGGAATAAACACATAAGACGAGAAGACCCTGTGGAACTTAAAAACCACGACCACCCTCCAACTCAAATCCCAACCCCATGGGTCCACTCCTCCGGGGCACTGGTTCGTGTTTTTCGGTTGGGGCGACCTTGGAGAAAAACAAATCCTCCATAGACAAGACCACATATCTTAACCAAGAACCACCCCTCAACGTGCAAAAAGTAACCTGACCCAATATATTTGAGCAATGAACCAAGCTACCCCAGGGATAACAGCGCAATCTCCCTTAAGAGCCCATATCGACAGGGAGGTTTACGACCTCGATGTTGGATCAGGACATCCTAATGGTGCAGCCGCTATTAAGGGTTCGTTTGTTCAACGATTAATAGTCCTACGTGATCTGAGTTCAGACCGGAGCAATCCAGGTCGGTTTCTATCTATGACACTACCTTCCCCAGTACGAAAGGACCGGGAAGATGAGGCCTATACCACAAGCAAGCCTCCCTCCCAAGTAATGAGCTCAACTAAATTACCGAGGAGACTCTAAACCCATCCATCCTAGAAAAGGATAGCTAGCGTGGCAGAGCCCGGCAAATGCAAAAGGCTTAAGCCCTTTAGCCAGAGGTTCAAATCCTCTCCCTAGCTCCACACTCAAACATGACCCAACCCCATACCCTAATACTCCTCACCATATGCCTATCCTACGCTATTCCCGTCCTAATTGCCGTAGCCTTCCTAACATTAGTAGAACGGAAAGTCCTAAGCTATATGCAATCCCGAAAAGGGCCCAATGTCGTCGGACCCTTCGGTCTCCTACAACCCGTAGCAGATGGGGTAAAACTATTCATCAAAGAACCAATCCACCCATCAACCTCCGCCCCCCTTCTCTTCATCCTAACTCCTATACTAGCGCTCCTTCTAGCACTTACAATTTGAATCCCACTGCCCTTGCCCTTCTCTCTCGCTGACTTAAACCTAGGGCTATTATTCCTTCTAGCAATATCCAGCCTCGCAGTTTACTCGATCCTATGATCCGGCTGAGCCTCAAACTCAAAATACGCCCTAATCGGAGCCCTACGAGCAGTAGCACAAACCATCTCGTACGAAGTAACACTAGCAATCATCCTTCTGTCTATAATTGTACTCAGTGGTAATTACACCCTCAACACCCTAGCTACAACCCAAGAACCCCTATACCTCATCTTCTCATCTTGACCCCTCGCAATAATATGATACATCTCCACCCTAGCTGAAACAAACCGCGCTCCATTTGACCTCACAGAGGGAGAATCAGAATTAGTCTCAGGCTTCAATGTAGAATATGCCGCAGGACCATTTGCCTTATTCTTCTTAGCCGAATACGCAAACATCATATTAATAAACACAATAACCACCATTCTATTCCTAAACCCCAGCTCACTCGCCCCCTCCCCCGAGCTTTTCCCCTTAATCCTCGCCACCAAAATCCTCCTCTTATCCTCAGGGTTCCTGTGAGTCCGTGCATCTTACCCACGATTCCGCTATGACCAACTCATGCACCTCCTATGAAAAAGTTTCCTACCACTAACCCTAGCCCTATGCCTATGACACACTAGCATACCTATCTGCTACGCAGGCCTCCCTCCTTATCTAAGGAAATGTGCCTGAATGCAAAGGGTCACTATGATAAAGTGAACATAGAGGTATACCAACCCTCTCATTTCCTTAAAACCAACACTAGAAAAGCAGGAATCGAACCTACACAAGAGAGATCAAAACCCTCCATACTCCCTTTATATTATTTCCTACCTTAACCACTAACTAGCAGGGTAAGCTAAAAAAGCTATCGGGCCCATACCCCGAAAATGATGGTCCAACCCTTCCCCTGCTAATGAATCCTCACACAAAACTGATCTCCTACCTAAGCCTACTACTAGGCACCACTATCACAACTTCAAGCAACCACTGAATAATGGCCTGAATGGGCCTAGAAATCAACACTCTCGCCATCATCCCGCTCATTTCAAAGTCTCACCACCCACGAGCCATCGAAGCTACAGTCAAATATTTCCTTGTCCAAGCAGCTGCATCAGCCCTAGTCCTGTTTGCAAGCATAATCAACGCATGACAAACAGGACAATGGGACCTCACCCAAATAACCCACCCTACAGCATGCCTTCTCCTAACAACAGCAATTGCAATAAAACTCGGACTAGTTCCCTTCCACTTCTGATTCCCAGAAGTCCTCCAAGGCTCTACACTAACCACTGCTCTACTTCTATCAACAGTAATAAAACTCCCTCCAATCTCAATCCTATTCCTAACACACCACACCCTAAACCCCACACTATTAGTTACCATGGCAATTGCCTCCACTGCCCTTGGCGGATGGATAGGCCTAAACCAAACACAGACCCGAAAGATCCTAGCCTTCTCCTCCATCTCACACTTAGGTTGGATAACTATCATCACCCTATACAACCCTAAACTAACCCTACTAACTTTCTACCTTTACACCTTAATAACCTCAACCGTATTTTTAACCCTCAACTCAACCAAAACCCTAAAACTTTCCACAATAATAGTCTCATGGACAAAAGCCCCAATACTAAACACAATCCTAATAGTAACACTCCTCTCCTTAGCCGGTCTCCCACCCCTAACCGGCTTCCTGCCTAAATGACTTATCATTCAAGAACTGACAAAACAAGAAATAGCCTCAACCGCTACAATCATCGCCCTACTATCCCTCCTAAGCTTATTCTTCTACCTCCGCCTAGCATACCACACAACAATCACCCTCCCACCAAACCCAACAAACACCATAAAGCAATGACACACCAATAAGCCAGCCAGCACCATAATCGCAATACTCACATCCCTATCAATCCTCCTGCTTCCACTATCCCCCATAATCCTAACTGCCATCTAGAGACTAGAAACTTAGGATAACTACCTAAAACCGAAGGCCTTCAAAGCCTTAAATAAGAGTTAAACCCTCTTAGTTTCTGTTAAAATCCGCAAGACATTACCCTGCATCTCCTGAATGCAACCCAGGTGCTTTAATTAAGCTAGGATTTCAACACAACCAGCCTAGACAGGTGGGCTTCGATCCCACAAACCCCCTAATTAACAGCTAGGTGCCCTAACCAACAGGCCTCTATCTATCAGACCCCGGTACGCCCTAACGTACATCAATGAGCTTGCAACCCATCATGAATTTCACCACGGGGCCGATAAGAAGAGGAATTAAACCTCTGTAAAAAGGACTACAGCCTAACGCTTCAACACTCAGCCATCTTACCTGTGACATTTATCAACCGATGACTATTCTCTACCAACCACAAAGACATTGGCACCCTATACCTAATCTTCGGGGCATGAGCCGGCATGGTAGGAACCGCCCTCAGCCTACTCATCCGTGCAGAATTAGGCCAACCAGGGAGCCTACTAGGAGACGACCAAATTTACAATGTAATCGTCACCGCCCATGCCTTCGTAATAATCTTCTTCATAGTCATGCCAATCATAATCGGAGGTTTCGGAAACTGACTAGTCCCGCTTATAATTGGCGCCCCCGACATGGCATTTCCTCGCATAAACAACATAAGTTTCTGACTACTCCCCCCATCCTTCCTACTCCTCCTAGCCTCTTCCACTGTAGAAGCTGGTGCCGGCACAGGATGAACAGTATACCCCCCACTAGCCGGCAATCTAGCCCACGCAGGAGCCTCCGTAGACCTAGCTATCTTCTCCCTACATCTAGCCGGAATCTCATCAATCCTAGGTGCAATCAATTTTATTACCACCGCCATCAACATAAAACCCCCAGCCCTATCCCAATATCAAACCCCCCTATTCGTATGGTCCGTATTAATCACAGCTGTCCTACTCCTGCTCTCACTACCAGTCCTAGCTGCTGGCATCACAATGCTACTCACAGACCGAAACCTAAACACTACATTCTTTGATCCTGCTGGAGGGGGTGACCCAGTCCTATACCAACATCTCTTCTGATTCTTCGGCCATCCCGAAGTGTACATCCTAATTCTGCCAGGTTTTGGAATCATTTCACACGTAGTAGCCTATTACGCTGGCAAAAAAGAACCCTTCGGCTACATAGGAATAGTATGAGCAATACTCTCTATTGGATTCCTGGGCTTCATCGTATGAGCCCACCACATATTCACAGTAGGTATAGATGTCGATACCCGAGCGTACTTCACATCTGCCACCATAATCATCGCAATCCCAACCGGTATCAAAGTTTTCAGCTGACTAGCAACACTTCACGGGGGAACTATTAAATGAGACCCCCCTATACTCTGGGCCCTAGGCTTCATTTTCCTATTCACTATCGGAGGCCTAACTGGCATCGTCTTAGCCAACTCCTCATTAGACATCGCACTACACGACACATACTACGTAGTTGCGCACTTCCACTATGTCCTCTCAATGGGCGCTGTATTTGCCATCCTAGCAGGATTTACTCATTGATTCCCACTATTCACAGGCTACTCCCTTCACACCACATGAGCAAAAGCCCATTTCGGAGTCATATTCACAGGTGTAAATCTAACCTTCTTCCCACAACACTTCCTAGGCCTAGCGGGAATACCACGACGTTACTCTGACTACCCAGATGCTTACACCCTCTGAAATACCTTATCCTCCATCGGCTCTCTAATTTCAATAACTGCTGTAATCATACTAATATTCATTATCTGAGAAGCCTTCGCATCAAAGCGAAAAATTCTCCAACCCGAACTGACCACCACCAACATCGAATGAATCCACGGCTGCCCACCCCCATACCACACCTTTGAAGAACCAGCCTTCGTTCAAGTACAAGAAAGGAAGGAATCGAACCCTCTTATGCTGGTTTCAAGCCAACCGCATTAACCACTCATGCTACTTTCTTATGAGGTGTTAGTAAACCCATTACATGGTCTTGTCAAGACCAAATCACAAGTAAAACTCTTGTACACCTCATATGGCTAACCACTCACAATTTGGCTTCCAAGACGCCTCATCTCCCATCATAGAAGAACTAGTTGAATTTCATGACCACGCCCTAATAGTCGCACTAGCAATCTGCAGTTTAGTCCTCTATCTCCTTACACTCATGCTAATAGAAAAACTATCATCAAACACCGTAGACGCACAAGAAGTAGAACTAATTTGGACCATCCTACCAGCCATCGTCCTAATCCTACTCGCCCTACCCTCCCTCCAAATCTTATACATGATGGACGAAATCGACGAACCCGACTTAACCCTAAAAGCCATTGGCCACCAATGATATTGATCCTACGAATATACAGACTTCAAAGACCTCTCATTCGATTCCTACATACTCCCCACAACCGAACTCCCCCAAGGTCATTTCCGACTACTAGAGGTAGACAATCGAGTTATTGTACCCATAGAATCCCCCATCCGAATCATCATCACCGCTGACGATGTACTCCACTCCTGAGCAGTCCCCACACTAGGAGTAAAAACCGACGCAATCCCAGGTCGACTGAATCAAACCTCCTTCATCACTACCCGCCCAGGCATTTTTTACGGCCAATGCTCAGAAATTTGCGGGGCTAACCATAGCTACATACCAATCGTAGTAGAATCAACCCCCCTTACCCACTTTGAAAACTGATCCTCACTCCTCTCCTCCTAATCATTAAGAAGCTATGCACCAGCACTAGCCTTTTAAGCTAGCGAAAGAGGAACCCTCCTCCTCCTTAATGACATGCCGCAACTAAACCCAAATCCATGGTTCTTCACCATACTCCTAACATGACTGACATTCCTCCTTATCATCCAGCCTAAACTTCTATCATTCATCTCACTCAACCCGCCCGCCAACAAAGCTCTCCCAACCATTAAAACAACCCCATGAACCTGACCATGAACCTAAGCTTCTTTGATCAATTTACAAGCCCATGCCTCCTAGGAGTCCCACTAATCCTCCTATCCACACTATTCCCAGCACTCCTCATCCCCTCCCCAAACAACCGATGAATTACCAACCGGCTAACCACCCTCCAACTATGAGCCTTTCACCTAATCACAAAACAACTTATATCTCCACTAAACAAGAAAGGCCACAAATGGGCCATCATCCTAACCTCCCTAATAGTCTTCCTACTCATAATCAACCTCCTAGGCCTCCTACCATATACATTTACCCCAACTACTCAACTATCTATAAATATAGCACTAGCATTCCCCCTATGGCTCGCCACACTACTAACAGGCCTACGAAACCAACCTTCAATTTCACTCGGCCATCTACTGCCAGAAGGCACACCCACACCCCTAATCCCCGCTCTAATCTTAATCGAAACAACCAGCCTCCTCATTCGACCACTTGCCCTAGGGGTCCGCCTCACAGCCAACCTCACAGCAGGCCATTTACTCATCCAACTCATCTCCACTGCAACCACTGCCCTACTTCACATCACACCCATAGTATCAGCCCTAACCATGATAATCTTGCTCCTCCTAACCATTCTAGAAGTAGCCGTGGCCATAATCCAAGCCTACGTCTTCGTCCTCTTACTCAGCTTATACCTACAAGAAAACATCTAATGGCCCATCAAGCACACTCCTACCACATAGTTGACCCAAGCCCCTGACCCATCTTCGGGGCAATCGCTGCCCTCCTCACTACATCTGGCCTAATCATATGATTTCACCACAACTCCACCTACCTACTGGCCACAGGCCTTCTATCCATGACCCTAGTTATAATCCAATGATGACGAGACATCGTACGAGAAAGCACCTTCCAAGGGCACCATACACCCACAGTCCAAAAAGGCCTACGATACGGCATAATCCTATTCATCACATCCGAAGCTTTCTTCTTCCTGGGCTTCTTCTGAGCCTTCTTCCACTCTAGCTTAGTTCCCACCCCAGAACTAGGCGGCCAATGACCCCCTACCGGTGTCCACCCCCTCAACCCCATAGAAGTCCCCCTACTAAATACAGCCATCCTACTAGCCTCAGGAGTGACCGTAACATGAGCCCACCACAGCATCACAGAGGCTAACCGTAAACAAGCAATTCAAGCCCTAGCCCTGACTATTCTACTAGGATTCTACTTTACAGCCCTCCAAGCCACAGAATACTACGAAGCGCCATTCTCCATCGCTGACGGAGTCTACGGCTCAACCTTCTTTGTCGCCACAGGATTCCATGGTCTACATGTCATCATCGGATCCTCCTTCCTATCAATCTGCTTCCTACGTCTACTCAAATTCCACTTCACATCAGACCACCACTTCGGATTCGAAGCAGCAGCATGATACTGACACTTCGTAGACGTTATCTGATTATTCCTCTACATGTCTATCTACTGATGAGGATCCTGCTCTTCTAGTATATTAATTACAATTGACTTCCAATCTCTAAAATCTGGTATAACCCCAGAGAAGAGCAATCAACATAATTACATTCATACTAGCCCTATCAACAACCCTAGCCGCCATCCTCACTGCATTAAACTTCTGACTCGCCCAAATAAATCCCGAATCAGAAAAACTCTCCCCATATGAATGCGGATTTGACCCACTAGGATCCGCTCGACTCCCATTCTCAATCCGATTCTTCCTCAGTAGCAATCTTATTCCTACTATTCGACCTAGAAATCGCCCTACTACTTCCCCTCCCATGAGCCACCCAACTTCAATCCCCAACTCACACCCTCACCTGAACAACCACTATCCTCTCACTACTCACACTTGGCCTAATCTACGAATGATTACAGGGAGGCTTGGAATGAGCCGAATAAACAGGAAGTTCGTCTAACCAAGACAGTTGATTTCGACTCAACAAATCATAGCCCAACCCTATGACTTCCTCTATGTCCACCCTGCACCTAAGCTTCTACTCAGCATTCACCTTAAGCAGCCTAGGACTAGCCTTCCATCGAACCCATCTAGTCGCCGCACTACTATGCCTAGAAAGCATGCTACTATCCATATACATCGCCCTATCCACCTGACCAGTCGAAACACAAATAACCTCCTCAGCCCTTCTTCCAATGCTAACATTGACATTTTCAGCCTGTGAAGCAGGAACAGGCCTTGCACTACTAGTAGCATCCTCACGAACACACGGTTCAGACCACCTACACAACCTAAACCTCCTACAATGCTAAAAATCATCCTTCCCACAATTATACTTCTCCCAACAACCCTCTTATCTCCCCCCAAATTCCTATGAACCAACACTACCCTCTATAGCCTACTAATCGCTATCCTAAGCCTACAATGATTAACCCAAACATACTACCCTTACAAAAACCTAACCCCATGGACAGGAATCGACCAAATTTCATCACCATTACTAGTCCTAACCTGCTGACTCCTCCCACTCATGCTCATAGCAAGCCAAAATCATCTACAACAAGAACCCTTAACCCGAAAACAAATCTTCATCTCTACCCTAATTACCGTCCAACCATTTCTTCTCCTAGCATTCTCAACAACAGAACTTATACTATTCTACATCACATTTGAAGCAACCCTAATCCCCACCTTAATCCTGATTACCCGATGAGGAAACCAACCCGAACGTCTCAGCGCCGGTATTTACCTACTATTCTACACCCTCATTAGCTCCCTTCCCTTACTAGTAACCATCCTTTATATTCACACCCAAACCGGCACCCTAAATCTCATAACCTTAAAACTCACCCACCTAACCATCGCCTCCTCCTGATCCTACTTGCTATCAAGCCTGGCCCTACTAACAGCATTTATAGTAAAAGCACCCCTATATGGCCTCCACCTCTGACTCCCCAAAGCCCACGTAGAAGCACCAATCGCCGGATCAATACTACTCGCAGCCCTACTTCTCAAACTAGGAGGATATGGCATCATACGAATTACCCTCCTAACAGGTCCCCTCTCAAACTACCTACATTACCCCTTCCTTACTCTAGCCCTATGAGGTGCCCTAATAACAAGCTCTATCTGTCTACGCCAAACTGACCTAAAGTCCCTCATCGCCTACTCCTCCATCAGCCACATGGGCCTAGTAGTCGCCGCTAGCATAATCCAAACGCACTGATCATTCGCTGGGGCAATAATCCTTATAATCTCTCATGGCCTTACCTCCTCTATACTATTCTGCCTAGCCAATACTAACTACGAACGCACACACAGCCGAGTCCTACTATTAACCCGAGGCCTACAACCCCTCCTACCCCTCATAGCCATCTGATGACTACTTGCAAATCTCTCAAATATAGCCCTCCCTCCAACCACCAACTTAATAGCCGAACTAACCATTATAATCGCCCTATTCAACTGATCCCCCCCTACAATCATTCTAACAGGAATCGCAACTCTATTAACAGCCTCCTACACTCTATTCATATTCCTAACAACCCAACGAGGTCAGCTACCACCCCACATCACATCCATACAAAACTCAAACACACGAGAACACCTCCTAATGACCCTCCATATCATTCCACTCCTACTACTAATCCTCAAACCAGAATTAATCTCATAACTTTCCCCGTGCAAGTATAGTTTCAATCCAAACATTAGACTGTGATTCTAAAAATAGAAGTTAAACTCTTCTTACCTGCCGAGAGGGCGGTCTAACCAATAAGAACTGCTAATTCTTACCCCTGAGCCTAAAATCTCAGCCCTCTTACTTTTAAAGGATAACAGTAATCCACTGGTCTTAGGAACCACTCATCTTGGTGCAAATCCAAGTAAAAGTAATAGAAACTCAACTTCTCCTAAACTCATGCATACTCACCCCCATAATAATCATCCTCATACCCACACTACTTCCCCTATTATCAAAATCCCTACAAAATTCCCCCCTTATCATCACGCATACAATTAAGAGTGCCTTTCTAACCAGCTTACTTCCCCTAACATTATTCATGTACTCCGGCACAGAAAGCATTACCCTATGCTGAGAATGGAAGTTCATCATAAACTTCAAAATTCCCATCAGCCTCAAAATCGACCAATACTCCATCATATTTCTCCCCATTGCACTATTTGTCACATGATCAATCCTCCAATTCGCACTATGATATATAGCATCAGACCCCCACCTCACAAAATTCTTTTTCTATCTTATACTATTCCTAATTGCCATACTAATCCTCACCATCGCCAACAACATATTCCTCCTATTCATCGGCTGAGAAGGAGTCGGAATCATATCCTTCCTCCTAATCGGCTGATGACAGGGCCGGGCAGAAGCCAACACAGCCGCACTCCAAGCAGTCCTATACAACCGAATTGGTGATATCGGCCTAATCTTAAGCATAGCCTGATTTGCCACAACCCTAAACACATGAGAAATACAAATCCTACCCTCCACCCAAATATCTATCTTCCCACTCTTAGGCCTTATCCTAGCCGCAACAGGAAAATCAGCCCAATTCGGCCTCCACCCATGACTACCAGCAGCCATAGAAGGCCCAACTCCCGTCTCCGCCCTACTCCACTCAAGCACTATAGTTGTAGCCGGAATCTTCCTCCTAATCCGTACCCACCATATACTAGCCACCAACCAAGCTGCCCTAACTTTATGCCTGTGCCTAGGTGCCCTCTCCACACTGTTCGCAGCTACTTGTGCCATCATGCAAAACGACATCAAAAAAATCATTGCCTTCTCCACATCTAGCCAACTAGGACTCATAATAGTGACCATCGGCCTAAATCTACCACAACTAGCCTTCCTTCACATCTCAACCCACGCCTTTTTCAAAGCTATGTTATTCCTCTGCTCAGGATCCATCATCCACAGCCTAGGAGGAGAACAAGATATCCGAAAAATAGGAGGCCTACAAAAAACACTTCCAATTACCACCTCCTGCCTGACCATTGGCAACTTAGCCCTAATAGGAACTCCATTCTTAGCAGGATTCTACTCAAAAGATCTGATCATCGAAAACTTAAATACTTCCTACCTAAACACTTGAGCCCTACTCCTAACACTCCTAGCCACATCATTTACTGCAACCTACAGCCTCCGCATAACACTTCTTGTTCAAACAGGGCCAGTCCGTTTACCACCAATCACCCCAATAAATGAAAACAGCCCAACAATCATCTACCCAATCACCCGTCTTGCCCTAGGTAGCATCATAGCAGGTCTACTCATCACCTCATTCATCGTCCCCACAAAAACCCTGCCCATAACCATACCAACTCTCACAAAAACCGCAGCAATTAGCGCTACCATCCTAGGCATTATCATAGCAACAGAACTCACAAATATAACCCACACTCTCACCCAACCTAAACAAACCAACATTACAAACTTTTCCTCCATACTAGGCTTCTTCAACTACCTAACGCACCGTACAGCCTCAACAAGCCTCTTAACCAACGGACAAAAAATTGCCTCCCACCTGATCGATTACTCATGGTATAAAAAAATAGGACCAGAAGGACTTGCAGACCTACAACTCTCAGCAGCCAAAACCTCAACCCTGCTTCACAACGGCCTCATTAAGGCCTATCTAGGGTCCTTTGCCCTATCAATCCTCATCATCATCCTATACTCCCACAGATATATCAATGGCCCCCAACATCCGAAAATCCCACCCACTACTAAAAATAATCAATAACTCCCTAATTGATCTACCCACTCCCCCCAATATCTCTGCCTGATGAAACTTCGGCTCCCTCCTAGGAATCTGCCTACTGACACAAATCTTCACAGGCCTCTTACTGGCCATACACTACACCGCCGACACGTCCCTGGCCTTCTCATCCGTCGCCCATACATGCCGAAACGTACAATATGGCTGACTACTTCGAAACCTACATGCAAACGGAGCCTCAATATTCTTCATTTGCATCTACTTACACATTGGACGAGGATTCTACTACGGATCTTATCTCTACAAAGAAACCTGAAACACCGGAGTTCTTCTCCTTCTCACCTTAATAGCAACAGCCTTCGTGGGCTATGTCCTGCCATGAGGACAAATATCATTCTGAGGGGCAACCGTAATTACCAATTTATTCTCAGCCCTACCATACATTGGCCAGACCCTAGTAGAATGAGCTTGAGGTGGATTCTCAGTCGATAACCCAACATTAACTCGATTCTTTGCCCTACATTTCCTACTGCCCTTTGCAATCGCAGGCATCACCATGATTCACCTCACCTTCCTTCACGAGTCAGGATCAAACAACCCCCTAGGCATTATATCAAACTGCGATAAAATTCCATTCCACCCTTACTTCACCCTAAAAGACCTCCTAGGTTTTACTCTCTTACTCCTCCTACTGACAACTCTTGCCTTATTCACCCCCTCCCTCCTAGGAGACCCAGAAAATTTCACACCGGCAAACCCCCTAACCACTCCCCCACATATCAAGCCCGAATGATACTTCCTATTCGCATACGCCATTCTACGCTCAATCCCCAACAAACTTGGAGGCGTACTAGCCTTAGCAGCCTCTGTACTAATTCTCTTCCTAGCCCCATTCCTCCACAAATCCAAACAGCGCACAATAACATTTCGCCCACTATCCCAAATACTCTTCTGACTCCTGGTCTCCAACCTCTTTATTCTCACATGAATTGGAAGTCAACCAGTCGAAGACCCATTCATCACTATCGGCCAACTTGCTTCCCTCACCTACTTCACCATCATCCTAATCCTATTCCCCATCATCAGCACATTAGAAAACAAAATACTTAACTACTAACACTCTAATAGTTTATACAAAACATTGGTCTTGTAAACCAAAAACTGAAGACTATACCTCTTCTTAGAGTTCCACCCACCCATCAGAGAGAAAGGGCTCAAACCTCTATCACCAACTCCCAAAGCTAGCATTTTACTTAAACTACTCTCTGACCTACTCTCATTAAACCGCCCGAATAGCCCCACGAGACAAACCTCGCACAAGCTCCAACACAACAAACAAGGTCAACAGCAACCCTCACCCCGCCATCAAAAATATCCCTACCCCCCACGAATAAAACAAAGCCACCCCGCTAAAATCTAACCGAACAGAAAATACACCCCCACTATCAACAGTAACCACCCCCAACTTCCAACTCTCCACCCCACTCACCAATAGTCCCACAACAAGTACAGCAACAAACCCCGCCCCATACCCCAAGACTCGCCAGTTCCCCCAAGCCTCAGGAAACGGATCCGCAGCCAAAGATACTGAGTAAACAAAAACCACCAACATACCTCCTAAATATACCATAAACAACACCAACCCTACAAAAGACACACCCAAACTTATCAACCACCCGCATCCAGCAACAGATGCCAATACTAACCCCACAACCCCATAATATGGCGAAGGATTAGATGCAACCGCCAACGCCCCAACCACAAAACACACACCTAAGAAAAACACAAAATAGGCCATAGCAGTTCCTGCTTGGCCTTTTTCCAAGGTCTGTGGCCCGAAAAGCCACCGTTAAACCAAATCTTAACTACAGGAACACACATGCACCCCCCCCTACCCCCCCCATGCAATTTGCAATTTTGGGTCGCATTTATTGTGTTTTATGTACGTCTGTGCACCTATTAATGTCCCCATAGCATGCTCATTGCACACAGGCCAATTTCTGCAATCACAAACAGACACAATATGAAATTTTTCACTGACCAAAAATCTAAAGTGACTATTAATGAATTCCCCTCAATCCACACACATGGACAACAAAATTAATGATAGCAAGACATACTAGGGAATTTCGTCGAACTAAATCCTAAACAATGTAACAGTCAACACTAACCGTATTTCTCTACAAGTTTGTTTGAGTTCAAGAACTTCATGGAATCCGCCCATGGGATGCAGTCCCTCTCCATTAAAAATGCCCGTCCAAACCTGTCACTCCCCTCACAGGGCAGGTGCCCGGTTATCTATTAGTCGGTCACCTCACGAGAGATCAGCAACGCGCCGCATATAATGTCCTACGTTACCAGCTTCAGGCCCATACTTTCCCCCTAAACCCTCGCCCACCTTGCTCTTTTGCGCCTCTGGTTCTACATCTCAGGGCCATAAGACATAATAGTACTCATTTTCTCACCTTTCACAAGACCTCTGGCTGGGGCCATTAATCCTCATCTCACCCGTGATCGCGGCATACCCAACCTTCGGTACTTTTTCTCTTTTTTTTTGGGGCGTCTTCAGGTTGCCCTTCCAGTGCGGCGGGTGCACCCAAGTTAAGACCTGAACATCACATGGGACATCAACAGTATTTGGCCTTCAAGCGTAATTGGTGTCATGGCCTGTGTGACAATGTCGTCTCAACTTTCGCACTGATGCAATCTACGAAACATCCAGTTATGGCCCTTCCCCAGCTACACGGCATGTCACCATTATAATGAATGCCTTGGTACATATTTTTCTATTATTACACTTCCTCTATTTTTCCTTGATAACCCCTAAAATCCCAATCAAAATTCGTTATACATCATTACACATTCATTTGTTTGTTTAACTTACGTTACATCAACACTAAAACTCCCTTAACAAACTAATAATTCATTCATTCATTCATTTATTTATCGACAACACCAGTAAACTTCCACCAAAACAAACATACAATGTTACATTCATTTGTTTGTTTAACTTACGTTACATCAACACTAAAACTCCCTTAACAAACTAATAATTCATTCATTCATTCATTTATTTATCGACAACACCAGTAAACTTCCACCAAAACAAACATACAATGTTACATTCATTTGTTTGTTTAACTTACGTTACATCAACACTAAAACTCCCTTAACAAACTAATAATTCATTCATTCATTCATTTATTTATCGACAACACCAGTAAACTTCCACCAAAACAAACATACAATGTTACATTTATTTGTTTGTTTACTTACCCAAGACATCTCACACAAGCACTAACATTACCTTAATAAACCATCCACCCGATCCACTGACAACACCAGTAAGCTCCCACCAAAACTAACGTACAACACCACACCCACTTCATCCGGCCCGCCTCACGAACTTTACACAAGCGCTAATACTCACCCAACAAACCAACCAACACCCTCCACCCATCTCCAACAAAACAAACAAACAAACAAACAAACAAACAAACAAACAAACAAACAAACAAACAAACAAACAAACAAACAAACAAACAAACAAACAAACA